CATAGGTCAATTAAATGGTATTCCCATAGCAATTGGGGTTATGGATTTTCAGTTTTTGGGGGGTAGTATGGGATCTGTAGTAGGCGAGAAAATAACTCGTTTGATCGAGTATGCTACTAATCGATCTCTACCCGTTATTATTGTGTGTGCTTCCGGAGGAGCACGTATGCAAGAAGGAAGTTTGAGCTTGATGCAAATGGCTAAAATATCTTCTGCTTCATATAATTATCAATCAAATAAAAAGTTATTCTATGTATCAATCCTTACATCCCCTACAACTGGTGGAGTAACGGCCAGTTTTGGTATGTTGGGAGATGTCATTATTGCTGAACCTAACGCGTACATTGCTTTCGCAGGTAAAAGAGTAATTGAACAAACATTGAATAAAACAGTACCCGACGGTTCACAAGCAGCTGAGTATTTATTCCATAAGGGCTTATTCGACCCAATCATACCGCGTAATCTTTTAAAAGGCGTTCTGAGTGAGTTATTTCAGCTACACGGTTTTTTTCCTTTGAAAAATAGATATATATAATATAGAAATAGATATATATAATATAGAAATAAAACGAAAATATTAAAATCTAGAAAAAATAGAAGTGATTTCTATGCCTTGCCTACCAAGAACTTTCATTTTTTAGTAGAAATCTAATCCCTTTTTGTTGGGTTGAATTAGTTTAGTTAGAGTCGCGAACTTATAATAAACTCTTTATCTTTAATAAAAAAAAAAAAAACTCTTTATTTTATTAGTAAGATAGAAAAAGTATTAAGGACGGGAGAATTCATAAAATTTCGTAAACTTAAAGTGGGTTGTCATACATATTCGTATAGAAAGATGAATAGGTACACTAAATTTTCATTTAGTTCTCATTCCTTGCACTTATTAAGTACTTAATATTATTTAGCTTAATATTATTTATAATAATTATAATATAATAGATATACTTACGATATCTTTATATTTATAATAGATACAAATATTAAATTAATAGATACAAATATTAAATTGAGGTACCCGTTCTATGACAGATCTTTACTTATCTTCTTTTTTTGTCCCTTTAGTAGGCCTAGTATTTCCGGCGATTGCAATGGCTTCTTTATTTCTTCATGTACAAAAAAATAAGATTGTCTAGACCTGATGGGGCCAACCAGATATTTTTTTTGGTACAGATATTTGTTTAGTGTAATGCGGTATGATATGTGCCTTTTTTCTGAATACAAATGAAAGAACTGTTATGCATGCGGATACATGATATCCGTATAAATCTATGTATATACGGGTTATAAAAACGATCGGCAAATATTTTTATAATAGAAAGTCAATGTATCTAACCAATTACTCCTAAGGGTTCATATCAGAATAGTTTTAGTTGATGAAAGTTACTTTGGCATCAAGAAAAGTCGAATTTTTTTTTCTGAATTCCAATCGAATGCAATCGGATCTAGTATAGTATGAACTGGCGATCAGAACATATATGGATAGAACTTATAACAGGGTCTCGAAAAGCAAGTAATTTTTTCTGGGCCTTTATTCTTTTTTTAGGTTCACTAGGATTTTTAGTGGTTGGAATTTCTAGTTATCTTGGTAGGAATCTGATACCTGGATTTCCTTCTCAACAAATTATTTTTTTTCCACAAGGGATCGTGATGTCGTTCTATGGGATCGCGGGTTTATTCATTAGTTCCTATTTGTGGTGCACAATATCGTGGAATGTAGGTAGTGGTTATGATCGATTCGATAGAAAAGAAGGAATAATGTGTATTTTTCGTTGGGGATTCCCCGGAATAAATCGTCGCATTTTCCTTCGCTTCTTTATGAAAGATATCCAATCAATCAGAATGGAGGTTAAAGAGGGTCTTTTTCCTCGTCGTATTCTTTATATGGAAATCAGAGGCCAAGGAACCATCCCCTTGACTCGTACTGATGAGAATTTGACTCCACGAGAAATTGAACAAAAAGCTGCCGAATTGGCCTATTTCCTGCGCGTACCAATTGAGGTTTTTTGAATTTTTATCAAAAAAATTCGTTCGGATTTATCCAATTGAGATATTCGGAAATCCCATTTACTTAGAATTTACTTATTCTATTATAAATATATATATTTCATCCGAAACGGGATCCTTAATTCTATTTCTATATTCTTTATTTCTAGATCTAAGGACTACATTTTTACAAAAAACTGGGAATAGATTCATAGGTTCGATACCTTGTTATAGAACTCGTGCTTTAGAGAAATATAAGATCAGATAAAGTTGACAAATGAAGCAGTTCATTAACAATTCACAGAAAAAAAATGAAAAAAAAGAAAGCATTGGCTTCCCTCGCGTATCTTGCATCTATAATATTTTTGCCCTGGGGGATCTCTCTCTCATTTCAAAAAAGTCTGGAACCTTGGATTATTCATTGGTGGAATACTAGGCAATCCGAAAATTTTTTGAATGATATTCAAGAGAAAAATGTTTTAGAAAAATTCCTAGAATTAGAAGAACTATTCTTGTTGGATGAAATGATAAAAGAATACCCAGAGACACATATAAAAAAGTTTAGTATAGGAATACACAAAGAAACGATACAATTGGTCAAAACACATAATGAATATCATCTCCATATCATTTTACATTTGTCGACAAATATAATCTGTTTTACTATTCTAAGTGGTTATTTTATTCTGGGTAATGAAGAACTTGTTATTCTGAATTCTTGGATTCAGGAATTCTTCTATAACTTAAGTGACACAATAAAAGCTTTTTCTATTCTTTTAGTTACTGATTTATGGATTGGATTTCACTCAACCCATGGTTGGGAACTAATGATTGGTTCGATCTACAATGATTTTGGATTGGCTCATAATGAGCAAATTATATCTGGTCTTGTTTCCACTTTTCCAGTTATTCTAGATACAATTGTAAAATATTGGATCTTCCGTTTTTTAAATCGCGTATCTCCTTCGCTTGTAGTCATTTATCATTCAATGAATGAATGATAAACTTATTTGATTTCCTGATATCAATCAAAAAGTTTTTTCATAAAAGGGCATTTTTTATTTTTCTCATTCTTTATACTTTTCAAGGCCTTCGTCCTGTTTTCGTCGAATTTTTTCAATACAATGGCAGACTCGTGGATAGGGAACTATACTAGCTACCTATCTAATTTATTGTAGAAATTCCGGGATCAATGATTGGATCATGCAAAATAGAAATACTTTTTCTTGGGTAAAGGAACAGATGACTCAATTTATTTCTGTATCAATCATGATATATGTAATAACTCGAGCATCTATTTCAAATGCGTATCCCATTTTTGCGCAGAAAAGTTATGAAAATCCACGAGAAGCAACCGGGCGAATTGTATGCGCCAATTGCCATTTAGCTAATAAGCCTGTGGATATTGAAGTTCCGCAAGCTGTATTTCCTGATACTGTATTTGAAGCAGTTGTTCGAATTCCTTATGATACGCAAGTGAAACAAGTCCTTGCTAATGGTAAAAAAGGGTCTTTGAACGTGGGGGCTGTTCTTATTTTACCCGAGGGATTCGAATTAGCCCCCACCGATCGTATTTCTCCCGAGGTGAAAGAAAAGATAGGAAATCTGTCTTTTCTGAGTTATCGTCCTAATAGAAGAAATATTCTTGTGATAGGTCCTGTTCCAGGTCAAAAATATAGTGAAATCGTCTTTCCCATTCTTTCCCCCGACCCTGCTACAAAGAAAGACGTTAACTTCTTAAAATATCCTATATATGTAGGTGGGAACAGGGGAAGGGGTCAGATTTATCCTGATGGGAGCAAGAGTAACAATACAGTCTATAATGCTACAGCCGCGGGTATAGTAAGCAAAATAGTACGTAAAGAAAAGGGGGGATATGAAATAACCATAGTTGATGCATCGGATGGTCACCAAGCGGTTGATATTATACCTCCAGGGCCAGAACTTCTTGTTTCAGAGGGTGAATCTATCAAGCTTGATCAACCATTAACAAGCAATCCTAATGTAGGGGGGTTTGGTCAGGGAGATGCAGAAATAGTGCTTCAAGATCCATTACGCGTCCAAGGACTTTTGTTCTTTTTGGCATCTGTTATTTTGGCACAAATTTTTTTGGTTCTTAAAAAGAAACAGTTTGAAAAGGTTCAATTATATGAAATGAATTTCTAGATCCAGAAATTCCTTACCATCAAGTTGATAAAAAGCGCCGAATTCTTGTTGATCAAAAAAATGAAATATTTATTTCTGTAAACTTCCTTAAACCTACTTTGCTTTGTTTTTTGTTTCTAGTATTTTTGCGAGATCTATGGAATTCATTACTTGTATTCCATTTTTAGTACTAGGCACTAGCCAATAGGTATACAAAAACAAAGGAAGAAGATACAAGACAAGGACTGGATAAATGAAATGAAAGGAACAGGTACCTCTAGGAAGGATTATAAGTCTTCCTAATCTTCTATTCGACACAAGAAAAGGTGGAACTCCTTTTCTTGTGTCGTCTTGTATCGACACAATAATGCTTTTTCTCTTGTTCACCAAAGATTAATATTTCTTCTTTTCCAGATATATCGGAAATCTTTTGTTTAGATTCATACATTCATTATTTTAAATAAATAAAAACATAAGAAATAAGAAGTAGTAGACAAACAAAAAGTTTTAGAGGGGAATCATTCATTGAGTAAATGGAGCTTCTTCTTCTATATATTCAATTAACTTCCACTTTGAATTTATATTATTTATTTTCAATATTACTAAAAATTGACTTGTTTGGTTGAAAAGCGGCGCGGATTAGAATCTATTTTTACGCATACCTAAATGCTTATTTTTTATTTTATCCTTTTTTTCTATTTTATATACAATAAGTTTTTATTTGTTTACTATAAGAAATGTAGAAATGATTTGCAGAATATCTCATCCGTTTAAAGTATCCATATGATATTGGATTACCCCCAAAATAGATTGATTCCTTCTTTCTTGTTGCTTCGTAAGATAAGAGTTAATGAGCGCCAGAGCCTCTATTA